AGATGCGGGGGACGAAGTGAGCGAATGTGAGAGGGCTGGCTGAAGCGCCTCTAGCACATCCTGACTCGGACTTAATTGTAGGAAGGTCATCCGTTCCAGAGCCTATTCGATGTCCTCTTCTGAAAAAACCTCCTATTCCTCGTACAACAACTATGGCAGCCAAGAGCGCTGCTTATTCCACATCAACAGCGAGAATGCCGCATCTAAGAGCCTATTCATGTGCAGCCTACTCTGATTAAGGAGAATCCGGTGCAGTGCTTGAGAAACTTTCGATGTCCGCCCTCTTGTACTGATGTGCTTCTAGCTGGAAGCAGCCAATTCAATCCCATTAAATAAAGGATATTTAAACCTTAGGGCAGATCTTCCTCTCTCTACTGGGATTGACTCGCTTAGAGGGGTCCCATTCCTTTGGCAAAGGCCCTAACTACAGCTCTGACTAACTCCTTGTCTCATTGATCCGAGTCATCAAGGAAAGACAGTGACGATCGGTACGAAAGGAAGGCATACTAGCAGGGGATTTGTACTAAGAGCGGTTCGCAGCATATAGGGGATGTGTTAAAGAGCCGTTATGTAGCATCTGAGAACAACAAAGCAGACATGCACACGAAAAGACTTGCAACAGTAAGGTAAGGCTTTACTTTACTAGTCCTCTCGCTACGACCCTTACTCTTATAACGGGTTGCACATGCCACCCGCTTGCTTCAAGTTTGAATGCCCAAGGTTTAGAATCTGGGGAACTAAAGGAAGATCTTGGCCTCCCATATTCATGCCCCGAATGGGATTGATGCTCGAGACTGTGAGGGTACAGCTCTCCTTGGGCGCTGTTGGCATCTTTTCAGGAATTGAATCAATAGTAGGGCATCGAATCAGCTTCAGATCTTATCAACGAATCCGCTGTGGGGAGAAATCCGCTCTTTGATAGAATCAGCTGCTGCTTTTTAGGAATACCCAGATTAGCAGTCGTAAGGCCGAGAAGAAAGGATAACTCAGAGCTTCACCAATGCTCGATGAAAGTATAAGCTAAGGGCGTTAAGGTTCCTCAAGCTAGTAAGTAGCTGGCCTGCCACGCTTCCAGATAGCTGGATCAAGAACATTTGCTTAGCGAGGCGTTCGCAAGAGCTCTTTTCAGGGCGCCTTCCTGGTCTGTAGTTTAAGATTCGGCTTATCCACATGCTCAGAAGTGGACCTTGGTACTCAAGCCCTTTAGTAAAGCCTTGGTTTACGGCTTAACCAATTCTGTCCTATCCTTGTAAGGTAAGACGATCTTGCATATCTATGTCCACCCTGCTGCCCGTTAAGATGCCTCCCCAATCCTCGCATCTTTCGCCAACTATGCAAATAGTAGATCATCCTGGCATACCACCTTCGTAAACAGAAGAATGTAAAGTCTCCGCTCCGCCTCTAGAATTATATCATTCTTAACAGCCCGAGACAATCCAAGCCAGCTAGCCTTTTTCGATCCTTGTCCGTAGTTCCAGCGGATTCTCTTTTGTCTTGCAAACCCCTTATTCTGTACTCCCCTATTCTTGAAAAGACCGCTATGCACCTTGACTTTTGGCTTTTCGTTCTTTCTGCTGCAGCTGTTTAGCTATATTCGTCTCCTTTTCTTAGTCCCCATCAGGAAAGAAAGCTCTACAGTGAAAGGCTTCCTTGATTGGTACTACTGGCTTGTCCATCTACTGGGTGGGACTACTCCGACATATTCGGTGCTACGCCCCTATTATCCCGTCCTCGAGACTGAACTAAGGCACATCCCTTCTTTGCTTAGGGTTTGGTTCGGGTTCAGCTTCTGCCGCTGCTTCAGCCGGTCAAAATACCAGGCCGGGGCTTTCTTTCCTGCGGTTTCCGATATTGCAATGGCAAGCAAACAGGCAAACAGCCTTGTAGGAGTACCAGCTATAGTAGTCAGTCCACTGGGTCTACCTTTTGCGTTCATCTTGTCAGCCGTTGGTTGCTTTGTTGCTGGCTGGATGGCTTGCTTTCGTGCTTCTGGTTGATTTCCTTTGGGTTTCCGGCGGGAGAAATCCCAGTCAAATGAAAGATATCAGAGAATGGGAGAACTAGACCTACCGGAAGAGGTGTAGCTGCTTTCAGGTTTGTTTAAGACAGTAATCCAAACAAAAACAGCCTTCCCTTGGCTTTGATCCAATTCCGAAGCTCGTTTGCTCACTAGCCGATGTCATTTTCAATTGACTTAGTTAGAAAAGTATGGATATTTTAAGTAGAAAGAAGTTTCTTTACCTTCCCCCTTTTGGGGCTAGTGGTATATACGATACATATTTATTATAGGAATGATCTATCCCTTTCAAGTGCCTATACCTGAGAGTTCTCTCCATTAGAAGATGCCAGTCTGACTCTGTACTTGGTAACAATCCCTTCTGTGCACACTTCCTTCCTTTTTAGAGGGTTGGCACAAAAGCAACAGAGATTGGCTAGGCTCCTCGAACCAGATTCTATTAGATCTTATACCGTAATTCGCTAATCTCGATGAAAGAGCAGGTAACTACATAAGGCAGCTTTCCCCGCTCTGTCTTCTCTACGATTTTCGGGTACTTTACTTACTCGTCTCGTGCACGGAATCAAACAAGAAAGAGGAGGTTGCCTGATGGGACGTCGGCCTTTTTTTTATAAGGACTTTGCGGTTCTATTAAAAAGGAAATTTCCAGGTAAGATGCTGACTTTTGCCGGGGTTGAACCCCTCTCTTCTAGTAGCAGCCCTTCCTCCAAGACTTGAATCAGTAAGAGCGGATCTTGTAACTTCTGAATTGCACCTTTCCCAAATGTCTGCAAACTTCTCCTCATATGGAGGTGTCGAGTAAGGCACTTCTCTCCTGTACTGAATGCTTCCTTATTCACTCTAATCCTACGCCTCCCTCGGTTCACGTCAAAGCCCGGAGAAAGCCCATCGCGGCAGCATAAGACACGACAAAAAAGAAAAAGACTGGAGCAGATTTTCGTTTATTCCATCGAGCTAAAGCAAGAGCGAAAAGCCAGCAGTAAGGTCCGGAGCAGGATCCGAAGCGGTGGGTCGCCAAACTACGACGTCAATTACATCGAACCTTTTGAAGCGCCAGTAGAGGTAAGTCTTAGGCCTACAACGATCAAGAGGGGTTAGCGTGGGCAACCCTACCTGTCGATGGAAAGAGGAAAGGAGCCGATTAGTAGTACATAAACCTCTTACTCTTCATCCAGATGACAGTAACTCTTAAGGGAGTGTAAAGGGTACAACCAACTGGAAGAGAAAATGAAAGGGAAAAGACCGCTGTAGGACGGAAGCTATACGGCGGAGAAGAATCCACTCCGGGTCGGAGGAGCGGCTTTTAGTAGAAGAAAAAGACAAGTCGATATCGGCAAAGATAGATAAGGGGATCAGCGCTATGAGATAAAAAGACGGGCGGTATGTCTCCTTCCATTCGATGGTCAACCTATACACGGTCTCAAAATAAGTTATAATATATAATAATAATTTATCTTTTTTCAATAATAGCCTTTGGGTCATTTATCTATCATAAATAGCGTTCGATATCGCCTCTGTGTGATTCAGTCGATACAGAGTCTCTCCAAGCGGTTTTGTCGAGCAGGGCCTCATTCACTTGATTCATTTGACGAATGCCTAATCCTCCCTTTAGGCGTACAGACATCCTCCCAAGCCAGAATCTTTAATTTTTTGAATCCGTCACAAAAACTAAAAATTTAGATGTCTGCATGACGTAACATAAGTAGGAAGAGCAAAAAGATAAATGAGTGAATTCCACATCCCGGTATTCCACAGTTCATTATTCATTAGTGTGAGTCAACGGATAAAGCTCCTCAATTGGATGCTACACCTGTGGGAGTTGAGTCAATTACTCTATTCTATGTCTTTCTCTGATATAGCGAACAATAAGGTAACGAAGTTCTGCGAATGACCGGGCAACGTAACTATGATGAAATTACTTCTGTGTTTGGTCTCTTTCTGACTAAGCTACCGAAGAAGTCTCTCTATCAGATAGGTCACATTCCTTGTATACAATGTTATCAGATGTACGGGGTGGATCACTAATTCGATCTCGGAATGCATTCATCCATTTTTTCCTTTCTGACACTTGCGCTACCGCTAGCTAGCTTAATGAGGGGAAGTGACAATCTACATATGAAAGAAAAAATTCGTTGCTTGTTCTATTCCTATTTATTCAAAACTATGCATCTTTCCTCCGATTCTTGTCATTAAAGTCTAGATAGATTCCTACTTCTTCCGACAAGAGGAAAGGAAGAAGTCCTACAGGGTTTATCCCGCTAAACAGTGGATTCTTGCAAAACCTATTCTTGCCAAGACATTCCGACTACACCTTCTTTTCTCCACTACTGCTATTGCTGCGGGAAGTGGCACTAATCTAATTTCGTTCTCATGGCCCATGTCGAAGGGAATAGAATGACAATTCTTTAGGTCTCTGCCTTTGCATTGCAAGCGCAGGATTTTCATTAAATAAATAGATGTTTTTAACTTATTCCATAGATAAGAGGTCTATCAATGTAGGAAGAGCGGCTACGACTACGAGAGCAGTAACGGCGCCCTAGCATCCGCCTGAAGCCCTAGGATAGACTTGTCGCACTTCATTTCATAACGATGATTGGAACACCTTTTGGGTCTAGCATTAATATCTCTGCCAATTGGACATTCCCAGTCAACGCTCAGGTCTGGTAGCATGGACAATCGGGCTTGATTAACTCCATTATGTATCTTGCCTGGGCTGCCTGTACTTCTCAAATCGGGAGTGTGCGACATAGAACCTGTGGCTTTTCCGGTCCAGCGGGGATTGGTCAGCCTTCTATTCCTTATGGCGAAAGAGTTATAACTGGGCAGGCATAGTTGTACCTAACCGAAAATATAGTAATTCGCAAATAAAGCTAGTAGACTAATAGGGGAAAATGATTGCTCAGAGGTTTTTATCCCTCGATCCATGTGAAAGTTACTCCTCTTGATCTTGAGGGGCGTAGCGGTTTCGAAGTGGAAATCCCTTTTTTTAAAACACTATGTTTCCTGACATCCCATCTAAAAAAAATAGACGCTGCGCGCCGGACTAGGATACTCCTAATTCTGAGGCCTAAACGTGCCATTTCCTGCCCTATCCGAGAGTCTTCATCTAAGTGCTCGCGAATCCTCTTCAGGTACCTCTAGATCCTTTGCCAAAGGGGCCTCGAAAAGGTGCTATTTCGCGTTTGAAACCAATCGATGATCCGTTTAAGCAGAATCATATGCTGCCACTTAAGGGGCTTTTTTTCCTCAGCGAACTGTAGCAAAATTTGTGTATCCACGAAAATGCCAATAGGTTGAAAGAAGGAAGGAGTTTCACTGAATAAAAACTAAAAGACCACTAGGAGGTTCTTTTTATTTAAAAAAGTAATCTTTGATGTAGGAATTAATTTGATAGATTCATTCGCACAGTTCCTTCTATGGCGGAAATCCCAAGACTGGATGGATGATGCGACGCGAATAGGCTTGGTTTCAGGCCAAAAAGAGTAGAATCTTGACTACTCACCACCTAGTTTAGCTTCCTTGACTCCTTTACCAAGCAAGGGATTTGAAATCACCCGGGACTCAATCTTATTATAATTATATTAAGACTCTTCAAATAAAACTAAAAATGAACCTAGGACTTTTTTCTTTTATAGGGACTTCTGGCTCTGATCCTTCTATAGTAGGAAGACAAGATCGCAAGGGAATCACTAGTTCTAGTTCCATGCCTTCCTTCTGGTCCCAAACACTGGGTTATTAACCGATGAGTTAATTTTCCCCTTACCCATTTCTTGTCCATGTGTCCCTTGCTTCTTAGTGCTCCGTTGGACGGGGACTCCTTCTTCATTTGAATGCTTTGATGCTGGCCAACTGGGAGTAGGTTCTGGCTGCTCTTTCTGTGATGCTATTTCGACCTCGTAAAGATATTAGGACTTTCACACTGACATTGAGACAGAAAACATTCGATCAGTTTCCCAGCGTGACACGCTATGATCGCCGTCAAAGACAGGATTCGAGGCCTTTGTCCCCATTGCTTGTTAGTTAAGTAGGGAGAGAGAACGCCCCATCTCTTGATTACGAAGATCACTTTCACAGCAAGCACGAAGCTTAACTATTATGTAAATTGAAACGATCTCCCCAGGAAAGCATGATGCCTGACTTGCCCCTGCTTTCCAAAACGGTAGACCAAAAGCACTGAAATGAATATGAGAAATGTGGCCTATCTATGGAAGGAATCTTTCGTTACTAGAACCCCTTCCTAGTGACTGTAAGCGAAATGCATTTAGCGAACGCCTGGGGGTACTGAGTTCAATATTTTTTATGTATAGTTATGTTATCTCTATCTAAACGACTAAGTCTTCCAGTGATCTCTCCCCCACCCAAAACCATCCCTTCCAGCGTTAGCGCACAAGAAGGAGCTTTTGGCAGTGAGTCGAAAGTCTTAGTGAGAAGCCCTCTCCTATCTAGGACTATTTCCACTCTTCTCTGAGTGCCTTCAACAGTGCTTAGGTAGCGCTCACTGCGAGATAGGCAGCTCAGCTTACTATTATTCCTACCCTAATGTGTCAAGAATAGAATAGGTAGCACAGGTCAGCAAGCATAGCTAGATCTAAGGTATTTGCATCAGAAAGTCTATCCTACCCCAACCCACTTCTTGGTTCTTTCTACTTTAATATGTGACCAGAGAAATGGGGAGATAGGAGAGTCTCGATCATGTGAGAGAATTAGGTATGGAAAACTGACTCACATACGAATAACTCTTCTTAAGGCAGGAGCCTAGCCTATTTTTTCAGAAATGCAAGAGAGAGTGCGCTAATGTAGGAGTGTGCTGCCTAGCAAAGTACTACTCTTAGCAACTAGCTTTACTGAAAGCCTTAGTAAGTCAGTCTAGAAACTTCCTCTTAGCTTAAGGGGTTGGTTAGGTTTATTGCACCAAAAAGTCGAGGAACTAAGAACGAAAAGAAGACGAACGAGCTAAAATACCTCTTTGCTCTAAGAGATAGTTGATTCAAGCAGGAAAGGAATGAGAGGAGCATCAGCATAAATATAATAAAGAAGTTGTTTTCGATTGACATTAAGGAAAATGAGTTCAAATATAAGATTTAGGCTCAAAGACGGTTCAATTCCCCGAGCGTTGACATTGCCAGCTCCAGAAGACCGTCACAAACCATTTGACCACACACAGGGGAGCCCACAACCTCGACCTCAGTATGAAAAGCATCTAAGGCCACTGATTCGTTAGAGTCTGAGTGGTCAATCTTCCTTCTTCTTTGGCATCTCGACAGGTGGGCATGAAAACAAGACTTGAAGAGGGCTCAGGTATCAACGTCCTTAGCCCGCATTCATCAATATCAATAAGAGTAGCAGTCGTATAGGTATAGGCTAGCGCTTCCTTGCTCGCATCCGAAGTAGCGATTCCCTTCCTCGCTCAGGAAAGTCAGAAGGAAAGGCATAAAGCAAGTACTGCGAACCCCTTTAAGCACGAGATTGGACATCCTACTTTCTCCGCATCAAGACCGCGTTCACCCCCTTTCCTTTCAAAGCATTGAAGGCCGGGTGAGAATAAAGAGGGAGGGAGCACTCGTGGCACACTGACTATATCCGTTCGAGAAGAAAGCAGAGTTCCTATTCACCGCTACCCCTGAGTGAAGAGTCGACTCAAAAGAACAATTCAAGAGACAAGCTTGCTTCTTCTCGCGGGTTGGCTTAATTTCTCTTCTTTCAGTCATGGATGGTCATAATACTTTTGAGTAGACTCCTTTTCTTTCGTCAAGTGGCTAAGAATCTTCTCTCTGTGGTTCAACAATTTAGCGAATCTTCTACCTTTTTTCGCACAAAGTGACAATCCAATTCAATGTGTTTGCTTCGTGCATGAAAGAGTGGATTTGAAGCCAGCTTTATAGCACTCTGGTTATCACAAAGTAGAGTTAGACCATTAGGCTTTATACCCAGCTCAGAGAGAAGGTGACGATACCAAGTTCTTTCTGCTGTTGCATCCGACATTGCACGATATTTTTCCTTTGCGCTTGATCGAGAAACTGTTCTTTGTTTCTTGCTACTCCATAAGATAAGTGAACCAGCAAAGAAGACACAAAAACCTGAAATTGATCTCCTTGAATCAGGATCTCCGCCCCAGTTAGCATCTGAGTAAGCAACTAGATTAGGTTGCCTTTTGACAGTAGGGAAAAAAAATCTGCTAATGTTCCTTTCACATAACGAAGGATTCTCTTGGCAGCTTGAATATGTAACTCACGAGGATCATGCATGAATTGACATACTTGGTTTACAGCAAATGTTATATCTGGGCGTGTAAAAGTGAGATATTGATGTGCTCCCACAAGACTTCTATACTTCTCTGGATGTTTGACAGGGCAGGGTTACTATCTTTTTGTGATAATTGCTGTCCAAGAACCATAGGGGTAGGTGCAGGTTTGCAGTCATTCAAACCAAATCTTTTTAGAAGATCAAGAGCATATGTGAAGGAGGCTCCTACTAGCTGCACTGTAAAGTAAAGGGACTGCTTCCGCTTGAAAGGCTAAAAAGTTGAGTGACTACGCTTGACCTTTTTCATTCAATTGCTTGTCTTGGAAAAGACCTAAAGATTGCTGTAAAAGAAAGATCAAATAGATTACCTTACGTTAGAGAATTCTCTTGTTGAAATAGCTTATCTGCTTTCTTACTTGCTGACTTAAGACTTAATGGATGTAATAACTCGGATTTCAAAAAAGGCGAGGGCTCTTATAACTCCATTGTTAAGCGGAGGGATGTTCTAAATCTGTCTATTTTAAATAGATTTTAGTTTATTATTACTACGTTTAATATTCAAAATAGAAGATATATCTAATATTTCGAGGTTGAGAAACTACTTTCCAAAGCTTTTTGTCTATCCTTTGCCTTTCTTGAAGCCCCTGTCGGTCGAGACTTTCAGACCTCAAATAAAGGTCTTTCTACTGGCTAGCCTTAGGATTTTATGGACATTCAAAAAGATAGGGATTCAGATGAAATAGCAAAGAGAATTCGAAGAGAGGAATTGACTTGGGCTTACGACATGGTTGTTTTCCCTTGGGGGGCTATATCTTTCTTCCATGGTAGGGCTCTAGGGGCAGGGCATCTGTGAATGAATCTTTTGACTTTCCCTCCTACAAGGGGAAGGGACTACTCATATGGCTCACACGGGGACAATAGATAGAGGTTTTTTTGAGAGCAATAAACCTTGAACTCTTTAAGACCCCTTAGATGGAATCACAATCTCTGCTGTTCGCTAGGGGAAAAGCTATCCAAGAGAGTTCTATAAGTCCCGGTATGCTACTTACGCTCGTTTAGTCCTTCTCCAGAAGATTCAAATATAGCTGCTTTTTTCAAAGCAGGTCTTAGCACTGCACCTAGATCCAAGGCTGCAACTCCATCTGGTAAGGGGACTGCTGCAACGAGAACTTAAACTCAAAATGAATTTCATCCCCCGAGAATCTGCTATCTCTAGCTTCCTTTCCTCCTTCTTCCTTTTCTGATCCTGATGGCTTGACAGAGTAAGGGACTAATGAGACTGGGACTTATAATGGTAATCTAGAAAGTGTTACCTCGGGGACTGCATGCAACCTTTAACACTCAAACTGCAGGCTAGGCTTACCTTTTTTTTATTCTGCAACTGAATTTGATTGGGGACTGAGACTGCTACAAGAGGGAATGTCCCTACCATGGCAAGAGATAGCCCTATAACCTGGTTTTCAGCAGATCTAGAATATCCTGCCCAACAAACTTGCTTGCTCACTTCCAATCTAACGAGAAAGAAAATCTCTAACTGGTCCTAGAGAAGAACCTGAATGGCTTACAGGGCACTCTCCATGGCTAGAAGAGGGAATGACAAGATTAGGATGAATGGAAGCTAGCCCTAAAAGTATATGGGTGGCAACTCACCCTCATACTAGATATGAGTCAGCAAAGACAGGCCCTCGCTCGATCTATGATATCAGAGAAGAATATAGTTTAAGATATGGGGACTGCTACTGGCATATTACTCCCTTCAGTTAGTCTTCCCTGTTGGCTTGAAAAATAAATGTCTTGTTCACTCACTTGACCCTGTTTACTGCATGAAAGAAATCATTAGCACAGGTGTTATTTATATATAAATAAAGTGGATCGCTTCTAAGTGAAAAAAAAGGATGAAATGGAAGGGAAGAAAGAAGTCAAAAGAGCAGGAAGAGGCATAATAGCCATCAACCGGAAGCAGTGCAAAAATTGGATGAGAGTTCGTCTCAGCAAGTGATTGGGATTTTCGACGAGGTCTTCGAAGTGAACAAAAGCTAGCTGACATAAGCTTAGCAACTAAGAAGAAGCCGGTCCCTCATAAGGCGCAGCTATGCATCTTTCTATAGTCCACTGGAACGAACTCACAACTCAATGGGATAATTCGAGGTGCATTCCTAGGGGAACTATAGTCTCGGTCAGAGCTGAGTTAACCATAGCTTTTTCTTAATAGGGAAGAAGAGGAGGAGAGGAATAAGAATAAGCTTTCCATGGGAAAGAACGATAAAAGACTTATTGACTCTTCTAAGGGAAGAAGAAAGTAGTCTTAAGAAGAAAGATTTGATGGCGTCAAAATAGTGGATTTTTCTTTGGTTCGGTGCACGGAACTATTGGCTTTAGCGACCCAATGTCAGTAGATGAAAGACGAGTTCGGAAGTACTGGATAGGTGCCTCCCCCACGAAATGTAGCTTATGCGGAACCTATTACTCCTCAACCACCAACTGATAGAGAAGCTCTGTAAGGGCTATTATAGGGCACGCCCTACTCAATGCGGTTTTTTGTCTTTTCTTGATGAAATCCAATCCTCTCTTATTGAATTAATTCTTTGTGCTGATAGGAATGCCCTTTCTTTGGACGACATAAACCAAAAAACATCCTCTTACTGGGCTGGTAGTAGCGTTAGCGTCCTAAGAGCCCTCTGGTTGCATTGATAAAAGATGAGCTTTTTTCCCGGTGGTTCAGAAGATGCCACATCTGCCTCAAGACCCACAGCTTATTCAACAGCTTACGCCCCTGCGATTTGTTGCTTCCAAGGTTTTCGATTGGTCTTATTTCTACCCGGGTTTCAAGCCATCGTCTCAGTCGGTGGCCTAAGATAAGCCAACTTACAAGATCGGATTAGCAAATCATGAAACCAGCCAAAGAAGAGCTTGCAATCGCATATTGCGCCCATACTAGTACCCTTTGTTGTACCTACTTAGGCCACATCCCCTTCCTTTTCCTTCCCAGCATGTCTGTCGTCTTCTTTCAAAGAGGCCATTCTTGGTCTTTCAACTAACCCGAAAAGGGCTACTTACCAATCAAAAGAAAAAAAGAACGAATGAGATAGCTGAAGCCAAAGCCACATTTGAGGATCTTGAATCCGCCGTGAACTGAACAAGATCCCCTTCCAGTCGGAGGAAAAAGCCGATGTTAGCAAGATGCTAGTGCTCATGCCAAGAGAAAGAAGCTGCCAATAGCCACTATCCCAGATTCCATGCAAGTGCTATAATCCGATCTGACTCCTCACGCTGGCAAGGAAAGAAATGACATAAAGGGAGGTCCTAACTGAATGAATTGAGGTTGAGTAAAAGCCATTCGCTTGAGAACAATTCGGCGATTGGAACTCGATCTGGGATTGGGATCTTAGGGCACTGAGAACCTACTGTATAGTACATTCAAGAGTACTCCTCATAAAAAATGTACAGAAAAAAAGGCACACCCTATTCAAGGCCCTGATGGTCACTCCCCCCGCGCTCTACTACCCTTATGAGTAGATTCGCTCAGGAAAGTACTCCCCTCATTTAAGTACCCTCCCGAGTTCGGGGTTGTTCTCTAGCCTAAGGTTTCACAGGATGTACAGGATGTAGTTGCCCCCGAGGAAGCCGAAGGATCTGAATCAGCAAAAGTACACTACGATGTATGTTCCCCTTCACGAGTAGAAAGTACTCACCACATTCAGTTCACCTCACGAGTAGATTCGCTCCGTAAAGTACACTACTCAATCAGTCCCCTTTTCCTCACGAGGTCGCTTCCTTCAGCACGATACCTGTCCTTTCCCCACATTCGGACCACCTTGAACATTAACGGAACACGAACCGATTCCCGCTATTCTGGATGATTCTTTTTCGTAGCGAAATCAAGGGAAGTCAGCGAAGTGTCTATGGTGTTCTACCTTTGTTCTTTGTTTGCGTAGTCCCGGTCCACAGTGGAAGGCTCCTACGGGTTTCAAAGAAAGAGGCGAACGCTTTCCTTTAAACGCCTTTACCTTCCGCCAGGGTCTTTCCGATCTGGTTCTTCGATCCCTGGTTTCGAAGATGGAGTTTCAAAGCGATCAAAAGTAAGCAAAATCCCCGAGATAACACGAAAAGTAAGCAAAAAACACGGGATAACGTAACTTTTGTTATTTTCTTTCTCGCGTAGGGAAGGAAATTGGATCTATGCCGAAAAACACGGGAAAACGTAACTTTTGTTATTTTCTTTCTCGCGTAGGGAAGGAAATTGGATCTATGCCGAAAAACACGGGAAAACGGAACGGAACTGGGGATCGTGTCGTGTGGCAGGAAAAAGGATTTACTTATGACATAGGCTCGCTGGACAGCTTTTCTTAGGAAGGCTGATCTCTCAGGTCGAAAATCAGACATAGAGGGTCGAGTGCACTAAGAGTCTTCCCTCTGAGTTGACCCCCCTTGACGGTCTGTTTCCGTGCTTTCCGGGGAATCTTTTATTTTATTGATTACGTCATTCTTATTCTCGTCCCCCCACCTACCGAATCCTTCTTTCAGAGGGGAGGTGAGTTGAGTATCAACTCTCTCTCTCGCGCCTTGATGAAGAAGAAAGATGGAGGTTCAAGGGTTTGGTCTCTTTGCCCCCGAGTCTCCTCTTCGTTCTCTGCGGTTAGAATGAGTGAAGTCAATCCTCAGTTATCAAAAGGTCTGTGCTTGCGCATGTGCTCTTTTCAATCGGACTCATGAGTAGAACGGCCCTTTTCGAAAATGAATTTATTTATATATGGTTATGAAGCCGGACTCCAGTACCTCGAAATCCATAGATAGTGGAGTCGAAGAAATCAACATTCCCGAGCGAAGTGGAAGTGTACAAATCCGGTAGGAATTGTTCAAGTAGAATCCGGAATGGCGGCCTTTAGCCTTTAAGAAGGACTGTTTGCTTGAAGGCGTAGATGCGTATAAGTAGCTCTGGTGAAGGGAATTCAGTTGAATTGTTGCTAGATCTACTTCCCTTAGCTAAGGACAGGACTCCCTAAAGGTGGGCAAGGTCTTTCACTAAAGGCTTGTTCACGTGAAGAAGAAATCTCAATGTTCTAGAAGAGGAAGCGGGGATAGCACTGGTCTTTCTTTAGAGGGCAAAGACATATTATATCCGAGCAGTTAACGGATATGGGCTTCGGTAAGCATTCCTTGGGCGAAGAGCAGGAGGTTGAGATGGTACGAATGGGATTGATGCCAAAAATCCCACTGTGAGGGAGGGTTTTTCAAGTGAATCAGAGTAGGGTGTTCGGGAGGTTTGGATTCATAGATGGGCAGAATCAGCTCTTATCTTTACGGGTGGATGCCCAGAGGGAGCTGCTCATCCCTTGCTTGTTTACTTTCGATCTGTCTATTCCAGTAGTTCAAGAGTTCGAGCGTTGAAAGTTTAGCCTATTCAAGCTATCCAATAGCGAATCTCTCATATTGAATCCGTCCAAGTACTGGTTCCCGTCCTTGATAACGAATCTCTCCTCTCCTTAAGCACTGTAGTAAACTCTCTGAAAGCAATAAAAAGGATGCAAGCAAAGGAAGAAGGCGTATAGGCTCTGCCTGATCTGATCCCCGGGGATGGAAGAACTTTTGACCCTGGCACCGGCTTAACCACACTAAGCTCTTACTTTACTGCTACCGAATTCACCAGATAAATAGAGAGAGCATACTGATAAAGGAGCCCATCCTGTAGGCATGAAGGCCAGTAAGTTAACAAATATGTCTCCAACTGTCAGATTTAAGAATAAGAATAAGATAACTAGCGTGACTATAAAGCCAATGAAGAGGAAAAGCTTAAGAAGTCTGAACATTCGCTGGTAATCCGCACTGAACTTCTTTCTACCCATGAACACAATCTTAAACAGTACACAACTCCATACTGATATAGAAAGAACAATCTCCCGGAACTGTCCCATAAATCCTGTGTATTGCAAGTGCTCTTGTTCTTCAGCCCACCACGACTCCCAGCTCTTGGTTGCTGGCATACCAATACCACCATGACTACTAATCCATTTCGTCCAATCATCCCAATCTTCTACTATCTTCTGCCATTCATCCCAATCTTCTACTATCTTCTGCCATTCAAATCCTGAAGGGTTGAATATGAAATGAAGGAAGCCAATAACCAGGATAAAACTAAGAACCACATGGAGCCAGTCAGAAGTATATAGGCCGTGGAACCAGATACTGCTGACCTATACAATCAGCAACATCATAAGCTCTAGCCCTTTCGAGAAATGGCTTATCGAGTCATTTTCAGCAAATTTCTCATGCCGGACAACAAAACCACGTCCAGTGGCTCTATACTTGGCTCCACCGAAAAAGATGGTACGCCCATAATAGTGTACTTTTGTCCCAAGAGAGAAAGTGAAGAACACAGCTGCTAGTTGCAACTGCATGATGATCATTTCACTCAATGCAGTTATAAATCCTCTCTCCAATCCAATCTCCAATGCAGTTATAAATCCTCTCTCCAATCCAATCTCCATGATCATGGGCAAGGCCATTAGAAGTCCCAGTTGAACTACAGACTCTGAAGCCATGGCTGCCTTCAAGGCAGTTTCTCCCTTCGCCCTAGCTAACCTAATTATTGATTGCTCTAAAACACTTAAAGATAGCTAAAGTCTTCCATATAATAAGTAAGCATATGCCGTAAGGACAACCATCTGCATAGTCATGATCAAAGATGTGTTAGCAACAGCAAATGAAAGAAAAGAGCAGTATTTCCTCATGAAAAAGCAAAGAACACCCGATCTGAAATACAGGTTGTCTTCTATGCAAGATCTTTTTTGAATGTTTCGCCTATGGGCGGATGTCTGATCAAGAATTTCTTGCTATATTTGTAAGATCTGCTGCTTACACCTCTATGATGCTGTGAATCAAGCCAAGGGAGGGAATCTAGGCCCTTTTGCCTAGTAAGCGAAAGGAGGTGTAGAAATAGTTTACCATGCATCTATAGTCTTTTGGCAATGAATCACTCATCTGCTATGGATACATGTAACGAGGGAGAGATGCAGTGTTCGGAGCTTTTCATGCAAAAGGACTCGAAAATAATCAACTGATCAACTCTACTGTAGAATATAGCCAGATTTTGCAGCTTCAAACAGGGATTTCAGATGAAAGAATCAAAATGTACAGATAAATGCATGGATTTATAACTGTGAAAGACGCATTACAAGGAAAGAACTCGATCAGAGCTTTATAAAGGCTTAACCCAAGCCCAGAACTGCTGATACAGCTTCGTCCCTCTCCCGTTGGTCGAGTAACAACAAGTACCTCTCCCTCTACTGGAACTTACATCTACCTTCGTACGCCTCTACCGTTTGTACCTGCGGTACCCGATCCTTTAGCTAGAGATATTTCATACCCTGGTCGTTCACTCCCTATGCCTAGCGCTTTCCTTCACGATTTGTTCGACCCCTAAAACCCGTAGTAGCCTGAACAAAAGGAGGGAAAGGATCTTCGATACCTGGGTCAAGTGCTCGTTGCCTGGCAGTGACATCTGCGATGCCTGGATTTAAATAACCTACGGATCCTGGCTTTATCAAACCAGGATCCTCCAGAGCAGGTCATGTTGGCGCTCTGATTCCTAGATTGGTCAGCTAGTGGTCTAAATGGTTTTAGCCAGGCGAACACTTTACCTCCCTCTACTGCGGCAGGGGATCAAAGATGTTTTTCAAAGCTCAAGGTCTGAAACTCTTTTCGCGTTAGCTCAAGTTCTCCCATCGGGATCGTAAAGCTGCGAAACTAAATTGAATCACTGGGAAGCGGGCTAGCTGGTTATTCAAACCCGGGCAGGCGCTATCAGACATCCCTACCGCACCTGGAAACGAAGCAGCGAAATCCTATTCACCAGGGTCCTATTCCCCAGGCGTCGCAGATGTAGTTGAACTACGAGGACAGCTCAAGGAAAGGCGAATCAAAACCCCGTTTTCGTAAAGAGTTAGTCGCCAGGAAAAGATCAAGTGCGTCGGTCGCGCATGAATTAAATGTAGTCGAAAGGCAAAGATGCAATTAGTGAGTTCGTGCGAAAGAAAGGGGCTGCTTAAAGGCAGTTGCAACTCTCAGCCCTGGGTTTATCAACCCAGCTCTTTCACCCTACGTACGCCCAAGAAAAGGCAAATAAAGCCATCAAGAGCGGGTTATAGGGCCGAGGGGTATAAATCAATTAGCCCAGGGGTTTTACTTATCGAATTTGGCCTCTGAATGAATCTTCTATAACAATTGCCCCAGGGAGCTCTACGGGTTTGATCCATCTACCAGGAAACGAAGCTAAATACGCCACCTACGAGTCAGGAAACGAAGTCAAGCTGGGAGTGAGACCTGGAAACGATGCAGCTAAATCCTATTCGCCCGGAAAGCTAGCGGAGTGATTTGATAACTCCACAGGGGCCGGAGTCCGGAGATGTAGTTTCTTTTCTCGGGTGCGATGGTCTGTTCGAGGGAATGAAATGGGCTCGAACGAATGTGAGAGGTAAGGAAGTCACGAACGTAGCGTCATCATTATATATGATGTTATTCGCGTTCGGGTGCGTTCCATCAGAAATGAGAGTATCAATTTGCTTAACACATGAAAATAGGTGCGAAAAAGGATGTAGTTATGGAAGGAAAGCTAGAGGAAAGCTCCAATTGGGTTTGGTGTTCTGTTAATGTTGTCCAAATAGAGCAATCGAATATCGTATCGTAAGAGAAGAAAGTGCTTTATGATGTTACATCTTCGCTTAGGCTAATTCTGGCATAGCATCTTTACGATTGAGACAGCGGCGGGCCCAAAGTGCCTTCAATAGTACCCCGCGGGGTCGAACGGCCGGTAAACCTTTTTTCGCCTAAGATCGGGAATGCTTTTGTCGTCTGAGTTAGCCCACGCGAACTGTAATGATAGGCTTTCTTTCGTTCCAACAGCTCCGGAGGAATATTTAGTGGGGCAGATAATTGCTATACCGTGGATTCTCCATCCTTAGCACCCGGGCGCACTAAATAGATTCCATCTTCCCCTCTTCGCTTCGCTCGAGTCTTCCTTCGACCCCTCGGCGCACCTACAAGCAAGGGCAGATAACGTGAAAACTCAGTAATTGATGGAATAGATCCCGAACGAAAGAGATTCCATCGATCCATCCGTTCCCCCTACATAGGAGGAATTGTTAGCAGGGGAGGAATTGTCACAACAGTCTGTAGTTTATTCCATTGATGCAAGGCGGACGAACTAAAGAGATGGTAACGCCCCGCTTGCTTTCCTTTCAAAGA